TTGTCAATTTATCCATAACTTCTCTCTCTTCCTAGGTGAAGCAAGAATAGAATCCGTTTTGTTCAAACCAAAGAGAAAGGGCGCTTACTTTATTGCTTCTTTTGTGGCATATCTTCCTTAAGGATTCATCCAATGGAATCCCAACTCCCTTTCTTTTGGATTTCCTTTCTATTTAGATATGGTATAGACCTAATTCTTATATAAAGAAAACTCTTCCGCTTCACTTTGTTTTGCTTTCCCTAGAATCTCTAGAAAAAACAATGGCTCTATCCTTTATTTAAGGATAGTCAGAGACTATTAAATAAAAAAGAAAATACTTACTATTAATTAATTCGATTAGAATCTAATAGGATGACTAATGTATGCAGCCTAATGAGGCAGAATACTAAAAAAAAGAACACTATTTCAGAATTATGAAACAAAATATCCAGTTTTTTTATTTTTTCTTTCTTTTTTTTTTTCTATTTACTATTTAAATTAAAGTAAATTAAAATTAAAGTGTATCCATTTAGATAATGTATATTTTTATCTAATATTAATATACTTCAAACAAAATAGGAATTCACAAAATGGAGAAACTCATTGGAGTCATTCTAGGAAAGTCTAGGGACTTAGAGCATATCCTAGTTGAAGGAGGATGGAATTCAAATCAGGTAAGAGATCCTTCCTTCTATTGATTTGATAGAAATTCTTTTTTCTTTTCTTGTCTCTATGATTTTCGATGAATGAGCCTATGGTAAAGCTTTTATCTCTATTCTATGGGGCAAATGACCGTCGAGTCTATAAACAAGTACTAATAAAGAAAAGCAAATTATACTAAAATAAACATTGGATATCCATCCTAAAATCTAAAAAAAGACATATATATTAGGGCTATACGGATTCGAACCGTAGACCTTCTCGGTAAAACAGATCAAACGGATTATTATCGAAATGATTCGAACTGTTTCAAAGACCCAACATGCATTTTTCTGCATTGGGCTCTTTCATCAACTGGATGTGATGTAAAGATCAGTTAATCTACCATAGTTTTTCTTTACGGAAAGATAATAAGATGGCTCCCTGTGCTCTGATTGATTATTTGTATTAGCATCTATCTAGGAGCAATACCAAAGTGTTTCAAAGGAGGATTGCCTTGACTTAGGTATGCCTCGGGCTTAAATGAAATCAACCTAAGTGAAATGGAGTCTCTATCGTTCCGCCGCAAGAGTTGACTATGAGACTTCATACACCTTAAAGTTCATAGAACGAAAAGAAGTTTTTTGGAGGCCCTTATCCTCATTACGCCTAGCATTGAGTGGGTTGGATATTCACCTTATCAACTAGCAAATCAATAGGGTTCTATTTGATTAGGCACCTGAATTGGCACCTGAATCGGACTGAACCGACTGTTTGTCAGGCTACTGTTCTCCTATTCTCTCGAATCCATGAAGTAAGACATTGATTTTGCAATAAGATCTGTTATGTTCATTGCATAATAAGTTCCCTTGAAAAGCATTGGCGCACGTGTAAGCGAGTTGCTCTACCGAACTGAGCTATAGCCCTTATCAGAAATATCTTAACATATATAGAATTTCTTGTCAAGATGAATATTCTCTAATGCTGGAGGATATCGCTTTGATTTGTTTACTATATAACATAATAACATACCCATAAATAACATACCAATAACGGATCGGTATTGCTTATAAAAAGGATTCGATCTATAATCGATCGAAGTAATGTGGATTCTTTTATGGTGATAAATTGCCTACTTAACTCAGTGGTTAGAGTACTGCTTTCATACGGCGGGAGTCATTGGTTCAAATCCAATAGTAGGTAGGTAGAAAAATTCTTAGATAGCATTGGACTTACTTGGCTTCGCTATCTAATAACTTTTTCTACCCCTCTTTACTTTTTCTTTGTATCAATGAAACCTTTGGTTTGGGTTGTCTTCAATTGGATGGGGGAATCCAATTGACAGCCTCGACTCGTATCCTAGCTCGTCTGAGAGCTAGCTTCGCTTGAACCAATTCTTTCGTACCCTCAGCTTTACTCAAGTTAGCTTCGGCTATTTCAAGTGCCTCTTGAGCTTCTTCTGCATCAATGTCACTACCCAGTTCTGCATCATTCCCTAAAATAATGATCTCATTATTAACTATTCTCGCAAAACCGCTCCACAGAACCGCTGTTAACCATTGGTCGTTGAGGAGGCGTATTCTCAAAGGACCCATATCTACAGCTGTGTTAATGGGGGCGTGGTTTGGTAATACACCAATTTGCCCACTATTAGTAGATAAAATGATTTCTTTCACTTCACAATCCCAAATAATTCGTTTAGGAGTCAGTACATAAAGATTTAATTTCATTTCTTCAATTCGCTCTCCTCTTCTAATTTTATAGCTTTCGTGCTAGCTTCATCGATGTTTCCCACCAAATAAAAAGCCTGTTCGGGTAGGCCATCTAATTCTCCGGAAAGGATTAGTTGAAATCCCCTAATTGTTTCTGCAAGACCAACATACTTTCCTGGAGAACCGGTAAAAACTTCTGCCACAAAGAACGGTTGTGATAAGAACCGCTCAATTTTTCGTGCTCTTGCTACAGTTAAACGATCCTCCTCCGATAGTTCATCCAACCCAAGAATTGCGATAATGTCCTGAAGCTCTTTGTAACGTTGTAAAGTTTCCTTAACTCTTTGCGCAGTTTCATAATGTTCGTTGCCAACGATCCGAGGCTGTAACATAGTTGAGGTTGAATCTAAAGGATCTACTGCGGGATAAATACCCTTGGAAGCTAATCCTCTGGAAAGTACAGTAGTAGCGTCCAAATGTGCAAATGTTGTGGCAGGGGCAGGGTCAGTCAAATCGTCCGCAGGTACATAAACTGCTTGGATCGAAGTTATAGATCCCTTTTTGGTAGAAGTAATTCTTTCTTGCAAAGAACCCATTTCTGTACTAAGGGTAGGTTGATAACCCACTGCGGAGGGCATTCGCCCTAATAAGGCGGATACTTCCGATCCTGCTTGAACAAAACGAAAGATATTGTCGATGAATAAAAGCACGTCTTGCTTATTAACATCTCGGAAATATTCTGCCATAGTTAGGGCAGTTAAACCAACTCTCATACGAGCTCCCGGCGGTTCATTCATTTGGCCATAGACTAGAGCTACTTTTGATTCCTCAATATTTTTTTCATTAATTACTCCGGATTCCTTCATTTCCATATAAAGATCATTTCCTTCACGAGTCCGTTCCCCGACTCCGCCAAATACGGATACGCCCCCGTGAGCTTTAGCAATGTTATTGATTAATTCCATGATGAGTACTGTTTTACCTACTCCCGCCCCTCCAAATAGTCCGATTTTTCCTCCACGCCGATAAGGAGCTAAAAGATCGACCACCTTAATACCTGTTTCAAAGATAGATAATTTCGTATCTAACTCAATAAAGGCAGGCGCGGATCTGTGAATAGGGAATGTTGCACTAGTATCTACAGGACCTAAATTGTCAATAGGCTCCCCAAGAACGTTAAAAATTCGTCCGAGAGTAGTTCCACCGACTGGAACACTGAGAGGAGCTCCCGTGTCAATCACTTCCATTCCTCTCATCAACCCGTCTGTAGCACTCATAGCTACAGCTCTAACTCGATTATTTCCTAATAATTGTTGTACCTCACAAGTCACATTAATTTGCTTATCAGCAGTGTCTCGACTCTTGACTATCAAAGCGTTATAAATATAAGGCAACTTGCCCGGAGGAAAAGTGATATCCAGCACAGGTCCGATAATTTGATCAACACGCCCTGCGCTTTTTTCTTCAATTGTAGAAACCCCGGGACGCGAAGTAGTAGGATTGGTTTTCATAATTATCACATAATTGTCAAAAAAAAAAAGAAATTTTTCTTTTTTTTTTGTTGAATAATGCCAAATCAAATCAAAAAAAAATATCCAAAAATCCAAAAGTCAAAAGGAAATTAATTAGTTAATTCAAAAAATAAAGAAAAGGGGACTAGTACTTGATTTCGTTGCCCAAGCGAATCCCATTCAATCGTTTACTCATGGAATGAGTCCGTTGGAAAGTTCAATCAATCTTTTTTTTATATACATTTCATCTTTTGTGAAGGATCTGTGCCTACTCTACTTTCCTATCTAGGACTTCGATATATAAAATATATACTACTGTGAAGCATAGATTGCTGTCAACTTAAGAACTTATAAAATTGTAAAATAAGATTAGGGATTGGTTTGGGTTGCGCTATATCTATCAAAAAGTATACAATAATGATGGATTTGGTGAATCAAATCCATGGTTTAATAACGAACCATGTTAACTTAGCACAATAACAAATCAATTCTTATTGAATTCTTATAGTAGAATTACTATAAGATAGAAGGTACACAGGGTGTACCCTTTATATATGAATGAACCATATTCATTAACTTAAGCATACTCTCTTTTTTATTTAATCAGTTAATATTAATTGAATATCCTTCTTTTTAAATTAAGATTTTTGCAAAGGTTTGATTTATGCCTAATGCATATCGAGTAGACCCTGTCGTTGCGAGAATTCTTAATTCATGAGTTGTAGGGAGGGACTTATGTCACCACAAACAGAAACTAAAGCAAGTGTTGGATTTAAAGCCGGTGTTAAGGATTATAAATTGACTTATTACACCCCGGAGTACGAAACCAAGGATACTGATATCTTGGCAGCATTCCGAGTAACTCCTCAGCCCGGGGTTCCGCCTGAAGAAGCAGGGGCTGCAGTAGCTGCGGAATCTTCTACTGGTACATGGACAACTGTTTGGACTGATGGACTTACCAGTCTTGATCGTTACAAAGGACGATGCTATCACATCGAGCCCGTTCCTGGGGAGGAAAGTCAATATATCTGTTATGTAGCTTATCCATTAGACCTATTTGAAGAGGGTTCTGTTACTAACATGTTTACTTCCATTGTGGGTAACGTATTTGGTTTCAAAGCCCTACGTGCTCTACGTTTGGAGGATCTACGAATTCCTCCTGCTTATTCAAAAACATTCCAAGGCCCGCCTCATGGTATCCAAGTTGAAAGGGATAAGTTGAACAAGTATGGTCGTCCTTTATTGGGATGTACTATTAAACCCAAATTGGGATTATCCGCGAAAAATTACGGTAGAGCGTGTTATGAGTGTCTACGCGGTGGACTTGATTTTACCAAAGATGATGAAAACGTAAACTCACAACCATTTATGCGCTGGAGAGACCGTTTTGTCTTTTGTGCCGAAGCTATTTATAAAGCACAGGCCGAAACCGGTGAAATCAAGGGGCATTACTTGAATGCGACTGCAGCTACATGCGAAGAAATGATTAAGAGAGCTGTATTTGCGAGGGAATTAGGGGTTCCTATTGTAATGCATGACTACTTAACCGGAGGATTCACCGCAAATACTAGTTTGGCTCATTATTGCCGCGACAACGGCCTACTTCTTCACATTCACCGAGCAATGCATGCAGTTATTGATAGACAGAAAAATCATGGTATGCATTTCCGTGTATTAGCTAAAGCATTGCGTATGTCTGGGGGAGATCATATCCACTCCGGTACAGTAGTAGGTAAGTTAGAAGGGGAACGCGAAATGACTTTAGGTTTTGTTGATCTATTGCGCGATGATTTGATTGAAAAGGATCGTGCTCGCGGTATCTTTTTCACTCAGGATTGGGTATCCATGCCAGGTGTTATACCGGTTGCTTCAGGGGGTATTCATGTTTGGCATATGCCAGCTCTGACCGAAATCTTTGGAGACGATTCCGTATTACAATTTGGTGGAGGAACTTTAGGACACCCTTGGGGGAATGCACCTGGTGCAGCAGCTAATCGGGTGGCTTTAGAAGCTTGTGTACAAGCTCGTAACGAAGGGCGCGATCTTGCTCGTGAAGGTAATGAAATTATCCGACAAGCTTGCAAATGGAGTCCTGAACTAGCCGCAGCTTGTGAAGTATGGAAGGCGATCACATTCGACTTCGCGCCGGTAGATACCATCGATAAAGAAGGGAAATAGAAAGAAAAAATTCAGTTACGAAATGCAGTAATTCTTCCTTATTCTTCTAATTGATTGCAATTAAATTCGGCTCAATCTTTTTTTCTAAAAAAAAGATTGAGCCGAATTTAAATAGATCTTGATATGATTATGAAACTTGACAAATCGAGATTCTTTTATTCTATATATCTAGAATATAGAAAGGTATAATACAATAAACAAATAAAAAGAAAAATAGAGTATTATCATACGATAATGGAATCAAATACGCAGTATTTACAGAAAAGAGCCTTCGTTTATTGGGAAAGAATCAATATACTTCTAATGTCGAATCGGGATTCACTAAGACAGAAATAAAGCATTGGGTTGAACTCTTCTTTGGTGTTAAGGTAGTAGCTGTGAATAGCCATCGACTACCCGGAAAGGGTAGAAGAATGGGACCTATTCTGAGACATACAATGGATTACAGACGTATGATCATTACCCTTCAACCGGGCTATTCTATTCCACTTCTACTTTTTCATTAAATTTAATGAATGAAATTAAAGGGTATTCTGAAAAAGGTATTTCTTTCATTTTCACAATTGCTTTCTTTTGAATCCAATTTTAAGTTTGATTAGAAGGATAGAAAGGTCATGAGAGTGGGAAAAGCAAAATCTAAATTTTTTAATTAGTTCCCCTTTTTTGCAATTTTCTTATTATTCATTCCATTCATTTTTTTTTTTTCAAACTAAAAAATACAATAGTCAATATTCCTTATAATAGATATACTTTATTATATCTTAAGAATCTTAAGATATATTTCGAATAGATAGAAATAGTAAATTTGAATTGAGACATCTATTCTATGACGGATTTTCCCTCTATTTTCGTGCCTTTAACAGGCTTAGTATTGCCGGCATTTGGAATGGCTTTTTTATTTCTTTATCTGCAGGAAAATAAAATTGTCTAGAATGGGTGGGGCAAAATTTTCTCAATGTATTTTCAGGATCATAATACAGATATTTTTAGTGTAAGTAATATAATAGGGTACGTAGCTCTTTATACACACAAATGAAAAACGTCTATGGATGCAGATAGGCTACAAGCATAAATGCATGCATATATGTAGCCGAGTATAGTGAAGTGGGTCCACGAATTTTTTTTTGAATAGAAAATCAATGTATCTAACCAATTTTTTTCACAGGAGTACTAGCTGCTGAAGGTGATTTCAGAATCAAAAAAAGTAAAGTCAAAATCATTTAGCTTATTCTCTCAATTTCAATTAACCGCTGTTGGATTTAGTATATCTAATATGAATTGGCGATCAGAACACATATGGATAGAACTCCTAAAAGGTTCTCGAAAAAGAGGTAATTTTTTCTGGGCCTCTATTCTTTTTCTAGGTTCATTGGGATTCTTAACGGTTGGGGCTTCCAGTTATCTTGGTAAGAATATGATATCCGTATTTCCATCTCAACAAATTCTTTTTTTTCCACAGGGGATCGTGATGTCTTTCTACGGAATCGCGGGCCTATTCATTAGCTCCTATTTGTGGTGCACTATTTTGTGGAATGTAGGAAGTGGTTATGACCGATTCGATAGAAAAGAGGGAATAGTGTGCATTTTTCGTTGGGGATTCCCTGGAATAAAACGTCGCGTCTTCTTTCGATTCCTTGTGCGGGATATCCAATCACTTAGAATTCAGGTTAAAGAGGGTCTTTATCCTCGTCGTATCCTTTATATGGAAATCCGGGGCCATGGGGTCATTCCCTTGACTCGTACTGATGAGAAGTTTTTTACTCCACGAGAAATTGAACAAAAAGCTGCCGAATTAGCCTATTTCTTGCGCGTACCAATTGAAGTTTTTTGAGTGCCAATTGCAATTTTTTTTCAATTGTAAGGGGATTCCCAAGTATTTATCTAAAGGAAGGAACAAACTCGGATAAGAGAAAATTGCTTCTAATTTGTTTTGTCCAAGCGAGATATATGGCATAATTTAGATCTAAGAAAGAACCCAATAGAAAGAAATTCCACTAATATACAAAAAGAGAAATAGATACAAACACAAGGTCTCAAACCTTGTTATAGAATTTTTGTTTTGCTTCAAAGAAAAGAACTATCATATAGAGTCAGCGAATGAAATAGAGTCAGCGAATGAAGTGGATTCATTAACAACTCAATTTACAGATCAAAAATGAAAAAAAAGAAAGCATTGCCTTCTTTCCTATATCTTGTATTTATCGTACTTTTACCCTGGGTAGTTTCTTTCTCTTTTAACAAATGTCTGGAACTTTGGATTAAGAATTGGTGGAATACCAGGCAATCCGAAACTCTCTTAACTGATATTCAAGAGAAAAGGATTCTAGAAGGATTTATAGAATTAGAAGAACTTTTTTTCTTGGACGAAATGATAAAAGAGAAACCGAAGACACATGTACAAAAACCTCCTATAGGAATACACAAGGAAATAATAAGATTGGCCGAAATAGATAATGAGGATCATCTCCATATAATTTTGCATTTCTCGACGAATCTAATCTGTTTGGCTATTCTAAGTGGTTCTTTTTTTCTGGGTAAAGAGGAACTTGTCATTTTGAATTCTTGGGTTCAGGAATTCTTCTATAACTTAAATGACTCAACAAAAGCTTTTTTTATTCTTTTAGTCACAGATTTTTTTGTTGGATTTCACTCCACCCGCGGTTGGGAACTACTAATTCGTTGGGTCTACAACGATCTTGGATGGGCTCCTAACGAGCAAATTTTCACTATTTTTGTTTGTAGTTTTCCCGTGATTCTAGACACGTTTTTGAAATTTTGGGTCTTTTTTTGTTTAAACCGTCTATCTCCTTCGCTTGTAGTAATTTATTATTCAATTAGTGAAGCATAAACTCACTCATTGGATTTCTTAATATTAATCAAATTCGCGTCTTTCTTCCTTTAGAAGGAAAGCGTTTTCCTTTTTAGCAAAATTCTTTCTATTTCTACCTGCTCAAGGTATTCATCATTCCAGTACAACTATTGCAGTAGAATGACAACAGACTCGTGTATAGGGAACTAGATTAGGTTAGCTACCTATCTAATTTATTGTAGAAATTCCGGGATCCGCGATTGGACATGGAAAATAGAAATACTTTTTCTTGGTTAAAGGAACAGATGATTCGATCGATTTCTGTATCGATCATGATATACGTAATAACTCGGACATCCATTTCAAATGCATATCCCATTTTTGCGCAACAGGGTTATGAAAACCCGCGGGAAGCAACTGGACGAATTGTATGTGCTAATTGTCATTTAGCTAATAAGCCCGTGGATATTGAAGTTCCACAAGCTGTGCTTCCCGATACTGTATTTGAGGCAGTTCTTCGAATCCCTTATGATATGCAGCTGAAACAAGTTCTTGCTAATGGGAAAAAGGGAGGGTTGAATGTAGGCGCTGTTCTTATTTTGCCCGAGGGATTTGAATTAGCGCCGCCCGACCGTATTTCTCCTGAGTTGAAAGAAAAGATAGGAAATCTATCTTTTCAGAGTTATCGTCCCAATAAAAAAAATATTCTTGTGATAGGCCCTGTTCCCGGTAAGAAATATAGTGAAATTGTCTTTCCCATTCTTTCCCCCGATCCCGCTACGAAAAAAGACGTTCATTTCTTAAAATATCCCATATATGTAGGGGGAAACCGAGGAAGGGGACAAATCTATCCTGATGGTAGCAAGAGTAACAATACGGTTTATAATGCTACGTCAACAGGCATAGTAAAAAAAATACTACGTAAAGAAAAGGGGGGATATGAAATATCCATCGTCGATGCGTCGGATGGACGCCAAGTGATTGATATTATACCTCCTGGGCCAGAACTTCTTGTTTCAGAGGGGGAATCGATCAAGCTTGATCAACCATTAACAAGCAATCCTAATGTGGGCGGGTTTGGTCAGGGGGATGCAGAAATAGTGCTTCAGGATCCATTGCGCGTCCAAGGCCTTTTGTTCTTCTTCGCATCTGTTATTTTGGCACAAGTTTTTTTGGTTCTCAAAAAGAAACAGTTTGAAAAAGTTCAATTGTACGAAATGAATTTCTAGATTCCGGAATTTCTTACCATTAAGCCATTAAGTTGGTAAAAAGCCTCAATTCCTTATTTCTATCTCATGCAATGCAAAAGAGGAGAATCCAAGGTGGAGGCGAGAACAATAAAAGGAACAAGTCCTTTTAGGAGGAATTGCCGGTCTTCTTAATCCTCTATTGGGCACAAGAAAAAGGCAAAAAAGCCTTTTTCTTGTGTCGATTCTTCTTGTATCGAAGTTAAGAATTCTTTTTCTTCTTATTTGTTTTATCAAAGATTACTATTTATTCTTTATTTGGGTTTGTCTCTTGGACTTCCTTTGCTTAGGTTCGGGCGCGGTAGTGGACAAGCAGAGGAAAAGAAAGTATGGTAGGGGACAAATTTCTTGTGAGCAAACAGAAATTTTGTAAAAAAAAAACGTATACCCTTCCATTGGAAGGTGGTTTTTATTAAGGTTTTCTTAGTTTATTACTCTAAACTAAATCAATGATTTGGAGAATACTTCCTTCATGGAATAAAATATTGGATCCTCGATTGATCCCCTTCTTCTTGTTGCTTCATAAAGGTAAATCAATTTTATGGGGGAAAGGCGGGGGCTTTAAATCAACCCATATATTGCTTCACCAACATCATTAACAAACAAAAGAATAAATAAAAGGAATTCTAACTATCAGAGCAAAGGTTTTCTCTTTGTTATATTTACAAATAGGAATGGGTAACCAATTTGTAGATTGTGGAATAGATTAAAATCACGTTATAAGAATAAGAATTCCGCGGGTCCTTTCCGCTCTAATCAGATAAAGCGGGTTAAGGACCCGCTAAGCTCCTACTTTTTCATGTTTACAATCTGGCTCCTCCAATTACTATAGAGATGAACCCAATCCAGAATACGAACCATAAAAGAAAACACCTATTAAACCAATCACAGGAATACCAGTTACAGTCCCTATCAACCAAAGAGGAATTCTTCCAGTAGTATCGGCCATTTCCCCTACTTTCCTCCACATTTTCTCAAGTGGTCATGCTAGAGACAAAAACAGTCATGGATAGTTATAAAGATGGTATCCTTCCAAATGGGATAAGAGAATTCTTACTACTCTCTTTCTTTTTCTCAATTGAAGAAATAATTGGAAAATAAAACAGCAAGTACAAAAATGAGTAATAAACCCCAGTATAGGCTGGTACGATTCAATTCAACATTTTGTTCATTCGGGTTTGATTGTGTCATAGTTCTATAATTGGAATTTGGTTTATCGTTGGATGAACTGCATTGCTGATATTGATCCCAAGAAAAAAACCGTGGGTACGGCTAATCCATGAACAGCCAGCCATCGCACTGTAAAAATGGGATAGGTTCGATCTATGGTCATTGGGGGCCTCCTAAAAAGATCTACTAAATTCATCTAGTTGTTCTAAAGAATCAAAACGGTCGGTTATTAATGGAATTCCTTGTCGGCTTTCCGTGAAATACTCGTTTGGCCGAGGACTTCCAAACACGTCATAAGCTAAACCCGTACTGACAAATAACCAACCCGCAATGAATAGGGAAGGTATAGTAATGCTATGAATAACCCAGTATCGAATACTGGTAATAATATCAGCAAAAGAACGTTCTCCCGTGCTTCCAGACATGCTGAACTCCCAAAATTTTTGTACATTCAAAAAAGGAATTGATTCCGTAAAAGATGGGATTAACCAGTAAATAGAAAATTACTGATATTCACCTTGTGAGATTGTCAATTTTGTACCAAAGGTGTATTTTGAGTATACCGAATTAGTATAGCTACCCTTCCTATGGCAGAGCAATCCAGTTTCGCTTGGTTCCGAAACAGAATTCCTTTTTTCTCTTCTTTGTTCCTTGTCTATAGGGAACTTCATGTTATTCAAGGCATCAAGAGAAACCCCTTTTTTTTGAGGGTCTTACTTATTTTCATTGTTTTCGAATCGAAATAGTAGAATAATTAAATTTGGAATAGCGGACAAGATCCTGGGAAAACCTAAGTTAATGATCAATAGGTTTGGATAAAGAATTTATCCAGGATATTCTCATATTGACGCAATACAAAGAAAAGATAAGTATATGTGAAATCTATCCCTTTTTAGTTAAAAGTTTTATTCGAATGCAATCTTTCCCTTTAAGGAATTAAATTGGTTAGCATAAAATTATATCTAATAAAGAGAAAATCGAATAGTAGATAATCCGTTATGAAAGAAACAGAATACATTCTTTGAAGAATCCAGATTCGTAATCAACCCTTATTTTGTTTCTTAGATTAGGTCTAACTTTGTTGACCAAACTGCAAGCATGGAACTTTACCAGATGAAATAGGGAAAGACAGAAGATAGAACTTAAAAGAAAAGGATAATTGAAGTAACGTGTCTTCGAATCCACTTTGGTTGGGGTTCGAAAAAAGAATAAAAATAAATAAAAATAAAGTAAATTCAAGGAAGAGCTTTCCCTTTTTCGGGGGCGCTTGGGGGTCGTGGAATGCTTTTCTTCTTGTCTTATTCTATATGGAATAGAATGAGTTAAAATAAGAAGGAATAGGGGAATATTCGACCGTTTACTCCAAAAAGAGGATGAAATCCTATTGAAAACTAAATAATCCGAAATAGAAAGAGCTTTTTTAAAATTCCATTCTTTATTTCTCTTTCACTCGACCCCCCCCAAAAAAATCCTATTTTATTTTTCAACGGGGTTAGATGATCTAGTTCTTAATATTATTACTTTACTTACCTGATAGATTCCACAACAAATCTTTTGATTCGGAATTAGGGATTCATGTCCCATCTGATGAATCTATTTTCTTTTATACTTTTGTATCTCACTCTATCTTGTTTTTTAGTATTATCTAAAATAACCGATGAATTCGAAATTTTCCATAACTTAGGTAAGTGCTTTATCAACATATGTAGTGTAGTGAAAAAATAAATGGAATTTAACCCCTTCATGCTTACTATAACTAGTTATTTCGGTTTTCTACTGGCTGCTTTAACTATAACTCCAGCTCTATTTATTGGCTTGAACAAGATAGGTCTTATTTGATACGTCTTATTTGAAATGAATTGAATGAATAAGTCAGAAAAGAAGAAAAGAAAAATCTTTTGTATTCCTAGTATTCTAGGACTCTTTTCCGCACTAATCACCAATTCTTTTCTTGGTCATTGAGATTCGTGGATAATTTAGACTATTATTTAGAGATAGATCGTACCTCTTTTTTTTAGCCCCTCGAACAAATAGAAATGATTGAAGTTTTTCTTTTTGGAATCGTCTTAGGCCTAATTCCTATTACTTTAGCGGGATTATTCGTGACTGCGTATTTGCAATACAGGCGTGGGGATCAGTTGGATCTTTGATTGAGTAACATTTCTTTTTTGATTGACCTCCTCCAGACCAGAGAGGAGGTCAAAGTGGAGTTGCAATTCGACTTTGTTTTTTTTTTTTTAAGTTATTTTACTCTGTTTCGGCATAAAACAGATGGAATCACGCTCTGTAGGATTTGAACCTACGACATCGGGTTTTGGAGACCCGCGTTCTACCAAACTGAACTAAGAGCGCTTTCAAAAAGCAAATTCCTAACGTGTTTCACGTACGTTACGTATAGTATTCACAAATTCAAGTTATACCCACTTTAATCGATCTCCCCGATATTGCCCATAAAGAAGAGAGAAGGAATAGGTAGGGATGACAGGATTTGAACCTGTGACATTTTGTACCCAAAACAAACGCGCTACCAAGCTGCGCTACATCCCTTTTCCAAATTGTTGTACAATGCCATTGTACACAATTCCTTTCTTGTTTTCCACATTGTAATTTTCTTCTATTTTTCTATCTATATAGAACTTTCTTGTCATTTCTTGCTTGTCATTTCTTGTTTTTGGTCTCATATAATCAAGGAAGGGTATACATCTAAAATCCAATCAAATTTCACCTATAAAAGAAAGATTACTATTCCTTAGTAATGTATAGGAGGAAGGGTCATCTTTTTTAGGTATAGGAAAATTTCGTCTATATGGTTCATTTTATATATATAATATTGTATTTCTTTTTTTAGTTACGAATTTAAGAAATACAAACTATCTTGGGCAAAAGTATCTGATCATATATGTATTCCAATAAGGAAGGAGGATTTTCAATGCGGGATATAAAAACATATCTCTCTGTAGCACCCGTGCTAAGTACTCTATGGTTTGGGGTTTTAGCGGGTTTATTGATAGAAATTAATCGTTTATTCCCAGATGCTTTGTCATTCCCTTTTTTTTAATTCTAGTTATTCCTATGCGAGAGATAGAATTTCACATGACGAAAATATTCCTTCAATCCTTTTTTAGTATACGAAGCAAAAAGAAAGAAAAGATGGATTGGGTCGAACCTCAGGATCATGAAAAATTCGGTAAATCCCTTTTTAGAAAACACAAATTTAATTAAAAAGGGTATGCAAGTTAAGTCAGGCCTCACAACAAATCAGAGCATAGAAAGAGGCTAGGACTGGGGTTGCTACTTAAATGAAAGGATTTCGAAGCAAAATCCTTGCTAATTCGACAAGGATTGTATTTTTTAATTATTTCTCTATTTTTTATTCTATTGGATTCGTTAGAGAATTCGAAGAATTACAACAAAATATTTAGAATTAGAAATCACATTTTTAGTTAGAAACTTCTATGGATTTTATTCTTCTTCTTCGGATCCAAAATAGAAGAATAAAGGAATAGATATAAGAATTAAGTTAAGTCGATCCAAAAAGGAAAGGAGGTTCATGGCCAAGGACAAAGGTGTTAGAATCGGAGTTATTTTGGAATGTATCAGTTGTGTTCGAAAGGGTACCAATAAGGAATCGACGGGAATTTCTAGATATAGTACTCAAAAGAATCGTCACAATACACCCGGACAATTAGAATTAAGAAAATTTTGTCGTTATTGTCGCAAGCATACGACTCATAACGAAATAAAGAAATAGGAGCATCGTGTGCTCGATTTTTCCAAAGAACAAAAAGAGTAAGAACTTCTTATTTAATATATAGAACATAGATAGAAAACAAAATTAAAATCAACTCATCTGGTTTTAGGTAGATATTATTTCATATGTATAGAGGATTTTTATTATATTTATATATTTAGTATATGAATATAATAATATATGGACCAAAGAAAGACTACTTACTTCTGGATCCAGAATGAATAAAATAAAGAAATCCTTTTTTGCCAATTTTCAAATAAAATAAGGAATAAATCATGTATATATCTAAACAACCTTTTCGTAAATCTAAGCAACCCTTTCGTAAATCCAAACAACCCTTTCGTAAATCCAAACAACCTTTTCGTAAATCTAAACAACCTTTTCGTAAGCGTTCTCGAATTGGCCCGGGGGATCGAATTGATTATAGAAACATGAGTTTAATTAATCGATTTATTAGTGAACAAGGAAAAATATTATCCAGACGAATAAATAGATTAACCTTGAAACAACAACGATTAATTACTCTTGCTATAAAACAGGCTCGTATTTTATCTTTCTTACCATTTCGTAACTATGAAAATGAGAAGCAATTTCAAGCCCAGTCAATTTCAATAATTACTGGCCCTAGAAACAGAAAAAATAGACATATTCCTCAATTAACACAAAAGTCCAATTCCAATCGAAACTTAAGAAACTCCAACCAGAATTTAAGAAACAACAATCGAAACTGAAGTTCCGATTGTTGATGTTTTATTCAAAAAGGTAAGACTCATATTATATAAAGTAATCCTGTTTTGATTCTTGGTAATCTTAATTTATTGTATCTTCCCGGAGTTCCTTCTCCGGGAATTCATTTTTAATTATTCCTGTATATTACTTTTTTCTCCTTTAATTGATGGTTTTTATTTTATTAGAAATCGTGTAAAGATTATTTGGATTTGATACAGCTACTTGTGCAAGCATTTTACGATTAAGAATTAATTCCTTCTTATACAGATTGTGTATTAATTTACTATAACTATCGAAACTATAACTATCGAATACTTTATATATCCGTGTTGCCGCGTTTATCCGAGTGATCCACAAACGACGAAAATCCCTCTTTTGCCTGCCTCTATCTCGATGAGAAGAAAAAAAAGCTCTTCTTACTTGTTGAGTAATCATTCGATTAAGTCTTAAATGAGCACCTCTAAAGTTTGAGGCAAATGAACGCATTTTTGTTCGTCGTCTCCGAGCTACATATCCTCGCGGAACTCTGGTCATTGAATCAAATTAACCTTAATGAATAACTAATGATTTCTCTTGTTTTAACCGTCCCTTTTCCCATTAATAACAAAACGGATTATTCCGATATATAAAATATTAATTCCAACGGCTTTTGCTACTATAACCTTCCCAACCACGATTTTTTATTCTATTCCCTTCAGTTATTTCGCATAGAAATAACAAATTCTATAACCATACTAAAAAAACAGTGGGTTCCATCGTTTCTATGGTTTCCTTTTAAACGGTGAGGCCCTCTCTATACACCGGAGCCCTCTCTTTCATTTCATCAAAAGGTATTGTGAACTTGTATAGTTCACATTCTTTGGCTCTACCTATCCATTATAGAGTAAATAGCTCTTTTCACAATAAGAGTTATTCATACAGTGACGGTATTTAATTATGAAAGTTGGCTTAATAGCTGACCCTTTAGTCCGTTCTTTTAAGATAAAGGAGCATAAGCCTTTTTCGTTTTATTACTATTTCCTCCGCTTAATAGATAACCATTTGCTACCAATGGGGGAATTGCTTCTTCTAATTCCAATCTAGATGATTGGATTTGCACCAAAGGAAACCAGAAATTCCATATACCATAGAAATCTAGGATAGAGAAGCTCTACCCTATTCATTGGTACTGATCATGGATACTTCCAAAATTGTCTTATTTGTTTGAACTCATGATCTGAACGAGTCGCACATACACCCTAGCACATGTTCCTCGACGCTGAGGACACCCCTTAAGCGCAGGCGTTTTTCTAGCATTTCGTATTGGCTGTCTTGCATTTCTAATAAGTTGTTTAACTGTCGGCATGTCGTATGTATATAGAAAAAAATGGATTGGTTTAGATCGATCTTAACCTGCGGATTCATCATCATGAAGTATTTCTATTTTCTATAAAATCGCATAAAACCCGAATTTAGGTTTGAAATAAATTTACAAGAAGTCCAGCCCCTACCAATCCTTAAACATTTCTGGAAACCGCACAGGATCGGTATCGCAGTGCTCGTCAATCATTTCATCCCCTACAATATCGACAAGTCCATAAGCTTTTGCTTCGTCTGCTGACATAAAAACATCCCTTTCCATGTCTTCGGATACAACCCAAAAAGGCTTGCCTGTTCTTAGTGCATAAACCCTTGTGATCATTTCGCGAACTTTGTGTAATTCTTCCACTTCTAGTAAAAATTCAGGTGTCCTTGCCCGATAATAAGCACTAGCAGGTTGGTGAAGCATAATCCTAGCGTGAGGGAATGCTATACGCTTGGTGGGTTCTCCTCCAAGCAGAATAAAGGAGGCCATGGATGCAGCTATTCCAAGGCATATTGTATATATGTCTGGTGTCACCGTTTGCATCGTATCAAAAATTGCCATTCCTGAGATTAGCCATCCGCCGGGAGAGTTTATAAACAAAAAAATATCGCTAATTCCATCTTCTATACTGAGATATACCATGAGACCCGTAATATGATTCGTGATCTCGCAACGAATCTCTTGACCTAAAAAAAGTGTTCTTTCTCGATACATAACATTGTATAAGTCAACCCAAGTCGCTTCTTCATCTCCGGGAATCCGGTAAGGTACTTTTGGAACACCAATCGGCATATTAGATTAATATTATTAAATTTAAGTAACAAAACTACACTTTAATATGGAAACGTAAGAATGGAGGAGAAAGAAAGAATCCGCAGTTTATTATCTTTATTTTTTCTTATTCTATAAGAATACTATAGATTATATTAATACATAGATTGAAAAATGATACATATAAGGAAGGTAAAACAGATTGAATAAAGAAAAAGGAATTTTTGATTCGAATGATAAACAAAGACGGATTAGGGATCTATTCTAGGTTTTTCCAAGTAGCCCAAGCTACCCATTGCATATTGGCACTTATCGAGTATAGAATAGATCTGCTTCGCTTTCTTCTTACAAACAGAATTGGCTTCTTATTTTTAATGAAATGAAATAAATATTCATACTTTCTGACACAGAATCTCCTAGAAGGGATATGGATAGTCTTTTCCAATGCGATAAAATAAAACGACATCGTGTCTATTTTTCTTTGCTAAAGGGGTATTTCGATGGGTTTGCCTTGGTATCGTGTTCATACTGTCGTATTGAATGATCCGGGTCGATTGCTTGCGGTGCATATAATGCACACAGCTCTAGTTTCTGGTTGGGCTGGCTCGATGGCTTTATACGAATTAGCGGTTTTTGATCCCTCAGATCCTGTTCTGGATCCAATGTGGAGACAAGGTATGTTTGTCATCCCCTTCATGACTCGTTTAGGAATAACCAATTCGTGGGGTGGTTGGACTATTTCAGGAGGAACTACAACGAATCCGGGTATTTGGAGTTATGAAGGTGTGGCAGCTGCGCATATTGTGTTTTCTGGCTTGTGTTTCTTGGCAGCTATCTGGCATTGGGTATATTGGGACCTAGAACTATTCCGTGATGAGCGGACGGGAAAACCCTCTTTGGATTTACCGAAGATCTTTGGAATTCATTTATTTCTTGCAGGGGTGGCTTGTTTTGGCTTTGGTGCATTTCATGTAACGGGTTTGTATGGTCCTGGGATATGGGTGTCCGATCCTTATGGACTAACTGGAAAAGTACAAGCTGTAAATCCTGCGTGGGGCGCAGAAGGTTTTGATCCTTTCGTTCCGGGAGGAATAGCTTCGCATCATATTGCTGCGGGTACATTGGGCATATTAGCGGGCCTATTCCATCTTAGTGTCCGTCCGCCTCAACGTCTATATAAAGGATTACGTATGGGCAATATTGAAACTGTACTTTCCAGTAGTATTGCTGCTGTTTTTTTTGCAGCTTTCGTAGTTGCCGGAACTATGTGGTATGGGTCGGCAACTACCCCAATCGAATTATTCGGGCCTACTCGTTATCAGTGGGATCAGGGATACTTTCAGCAAGAAATATATCGAAGAGTTAGCGATGGGTTAGCTGAAAATCTTAGTCTATCAGAAGCTTGGTCTAAAATTCCCGAAAAATTAGCTTTTTATGATTATATTGGTAATAATCCCGCAAAAGGGGGATTATTCAGAGCAGGCTCAATGGACAATGGGGATGGAATAGCTGTTGGATGGTTAGGACATCCCGTCTTTAGAGATAAAGAAGGACGCGAGCTTTTTGTACGCCGTATGCCTACTTTTTTTGAAACATTTCCGGTAGTTTTGGTAGATGAAGAGGGAATTGTGAGAGCGGACGTTCCTTTTAGAAGAGCAGAATCCAAATATAGCGTTGAACAAGTAGGCGTAACAGTCGAGTTCTATGGTGGCGAACTTAATGGAGTAAGTTATTCTGATCCTGCTACTGTAAAAAAATATGCGAGGCGTGCCCAATTAGGGGAAATTTTTGAATTAGATCGAGCTACTTTGAAATCAGATGGTGTTTTTCGCAGCAGTCCAAGGGGTTGGTTCACTTTTGGTCATGCTACCTTTGCTTTGCTCTTCTTTTTCGGACACATTTGGCATGGCGCTCGAACCTTGTTCCGAGATGTTTTTGCTGGTATTGATCCAGACTTGGATGCTCAAGTAGAATTTGGAACATTCCAAAAAGTTGGAGATCCAACTACAAGGAAACAGACAGCTTGATACCACATTGCTATGGTATCTTTCACCTCTCTTTTTTGATTTGACATAGGAAACTTCTCCTGTCCTTTCTTTGACTTGACTCTTTTTCTTTTTTTATATGGGAAATGATCCCAAATGACAAGTGAATAGGTGTGGAAGTTATAATTGTAAATAAACCACGATCGAATCTATGGAAGCATTGGTTTATACGTTCCTTTTAGTTTCGACTTTAGGGATCATTTTTTTCGCTATCTTCTTCCGAGAAGCACCTAAGGTTCCGACTAAAAAATGAAATAATTGAATTGAAGTAATAAGTCTCCCAGATGGGGAGACTTATTACTTCAATTCAATTAGTCCCCATGTTCTTCGAATGGATCTCTTAATTGTTGAGAGGGTTGCCCAAACGCGGTATATAAGGCATACCCAGTAAAGCTTACAAGTAAACCAGATATGGAGATGGCGACTAAAGTTGCTGTTTCCATTTTTTTTTGTAGAATTTCAAGATTACAATGGATCTATGAAAAGATCGTGTATTTACAACTACAATGGAATAGTATACAAAGTCAACACCAATGATTAAATAGAATTTATGGTTACACAAACCGTTGAAGATAGTTCTAGAGCTAGGCCAAAACGAACTGGCGCAGGTGGTTTATTGAAACCCTTGAATTCAGAATATGGGAAAGTAGCTCCAGGCTGGGGAACTACTCCTCTTATGGGGGTCGCAATGGCTTTATTCGCGATATTCCTATCTATCATTTTAGAAATTTATAATTCTTCTGTTTTACTGGACGGAATTTTAATGAATTAGGTTTCTACTAACTAAAACAAGGCCTTTCTATTTTAAGCTGCACATTTCTAGACATTCTGGCAGTTCGACCGTGGATTTTTTGTTTCGGTATCTCTGGAATATGAGTGTGTGACTTGTTAGAATTGATCCTATTGAGAATACATAGAAAGGGCCTGTTATCTGTATCAAGATGATTCTAATTCGTCGGATATTATTTATTCTAGTATCTGGAACACGAAATACATAAAGTGGATCAAGAAAAAAAAATGGAACTATGATTCATACTAACTATTTAGACCCCGCAACCAGACTGAAAAAAATTCAGGTAGTTCTTAATAAAAAAAGAAATTTTCTTCCTTCCAATCCAATTTTGTTTACCCAAAAGATAACTTTTTTTTCTCTCGATTTTGTCTAGTCATTACACCGATTCAATAAATGATCATCAAGCGGTTTTTATTCGAAGAACCCTTGCCTTTTGGTTAGCTTGAGACTCAATCATCGTGGCTCTAGTATGAATCTAAGGTTTTAATTGAACTGATTCATAGGATCGCAACAAGATAATTTCTATCAGAAAACTACTAGAAATTTGGATTTGGATAAATAAAAAATAGGGACGAGAAAAGTCAAGAGGCCTCTAACGATCAACATAAGGGAAAGAAAGACAGATGAGCCAACTTGAGATTTTTTGGCATTATCATCACAAAGAAGAAATTCTGGATTTTTCTTATTTCATATCTTCAAGGCAAATCGATCCGATACCGTAGCTGATGAAGTTTTTTAATATCCGTTGAAAATTTGTGTGTTTCTGCTTGAGCCGTACGAAATGAAATTTTCATATACGGTTCTCAGAGGGGGGGTCGGACTAGTTACCTATCTCAATAAAGTATATGATTGGTTTGAGGAACGTCTTGAAATTCAGGCAATTGCGGATGATATAACTAGTAAATATGTTCCTCCTCATGTCAACATATTTTATTGTTTAGGGGGAATTACACTTACTTGTTTTCTAGTACAAGTTGCTACTGGTTTTGCTATGACTTTTTACTACCGGCCAACGGTTACAGAGGCTTTTTCCTCTGTTCAATATATAATGACAGAGGCCAACTTTGGTTGGTTAATCCGATCAGTTCATCGATGGTCAGCAAGTATGATGGTTCTAATGATGATCCTGCACGTATTTCGTGTATATCTTACAGGTGGATTTAAAAAACCCCGTGAATTAACTTGGGTCACAGGTGTGGTTTTGGCTGTATTGACTGCATCATTTGGTGTAACTGGTTATTCTTTGCCTTGGGATCAAATTGGTTATTGGGCAGTCAAAATTGTGACAGGTGTACCTGACGCGATTCCGGTAATAGGATCCCCTTTAGTGGAGTTATTACGCGGAAGTGCTAGTGTGGGTCAATCCACTTTGACTCGTTTTTATAGTTTACACACCTTTGTACTGCCTCTGCTTACTGCCGTATTTATGTTAATGCACTTTCCAATGATACGTAAGCAAGGTATTTCGGGTCCTTTATAGGGAAAGCATATCATAGAGAATTCTAATTCTCATATATCATATCGGGTAGGTTGTGGTATTTCATTGCTACAAACATGGGTTATTGTAAAATAAGACATGTCATTTGGATACTTATCTTCAACTCCAAAGTATTTTGATAAAAATAGTTGAAGCGAATTTTACGAAAGAAAATAAGACGGATTATGGGAGTGTGTGACTTGAATTATTGATTTGGCCATGCAGATAGAGAATAGGATCTGCCACATTAGAATTCACGACCAAAGGTGTCTCCGCATCCAATCAACACGTAAGTCTCCCATCTAGGAAGGATAGGCTGGTTCACTCGAGGAGAATATTTTCTATGATCATACCCCAACCATGTCATCCATGAACAGGCTCCGTAAGATCCCGTAGAGTATAAATGGAATAAGTCCTGTGATATGATCCAATTCTATATTTATTACACTTACTTTTTATTATAGTATGGAAATGCATTCATTTTCTTTGCATTGATTTCGATCGGCAATACTATCGGAGTAAAAGAGGGGATCTAAGGAAGAGCGTAGGCTAAACTTTTAGATTTTTTATTAGTAACAAGTAAATACTTTGTTTGGACGTAAGAAACTTACGATATTGAGGGGATAAACACCAACTAATCAAGAGACAATCCACAAAGCGATTGATCATGATCAAATTTGTAAGCCCACTTGGATATTGAGCATTTACACATAAGAATAGGATAGTAATTATAGGCGCAACTTCGGAAAAAGATAATCTGATAAAGCTTTTCTTACCTTGAGTCATTATATAACCTATTCTATTGTGGATCTTCCGCGGTCTTATTTCTTTCATTCTTGCTCGAGCCGGATGATGAAAAATTCTCACGTCCGGTTCCTTTGGGGGATGGATCCTAAAGAATTCACCTATCCCAATAACAAAGAAACCTGACTTAAATGATCCTGTATTAAGAGCAAAATTAGCTAAAGGGATGGGACATAATTATTACGGGGAACCCGCGTGGCCCAACGATCTTTTATACATTTTTCCAGTAGTAATTCTAGGTACTATTGCATGCAATGTGGGTTTAGCGGTTCTCGAGCCGTCAATGATTGGTGAACCGGCGGACCCTTTTGCAACACCCCTGGAAATATTACCTGAGTGGTACTTCTTTCCCGTATTTCAAATACTCCGTACAGTACCCAATAAGTTATTGGGCGTTCTCTTAATGGTTTCTGTGCCAACAGGCTTATTGACAGTACCTTTTCTAGAGAATGTCAATAAATTCCAAAATCCATTTCGTCGCCCAGTAGCTACGACCGTTTTTTTAATCGGTACTGCAGTAGCTCTTTGGTTAGGTATCGGAGCAACATTACCCATTGATAAATCCTTAACTTTAGGTCTTTTTTAGGGGTTTTTCGAGTGGATTCATTCAACCGTGAAATCTCCTGCATGGGTATCTAGGAAACAGTTACTTCCAAGTGAATCTTCCCTAGATACCTAAAATCTATTTTATTATGATCCATTTCGCGAAAATAGAGATTGTGCTAAAGATGCAAAATTGTTTTCTTTTTATTCTAACTCTAGAAAAAAAGAGGAAAAAATTGCAATGGATTTAAAGCGAGAACTTGTTCTTAGGTAAATCAATTGGGAGATGCTTCTCTAGAGTGTCCCATATAAGCTTTTCATCCTCCATACGAAAACTGTTAATTTTCATAAGATCTTCTTCAGTCTTACTCAAAAGGTCCAATAGTGTATGTATATTGGACCTTTTGAGACAATTATACGTTCTAGAAGGCAATTCTAATTGATCAATAAAAATACAATTCAATGGAATTCCTTTTTTGTTTTTCTTTAGATTAGTGAATCTTTTTTGAAAGGTTAAAAGGGGTGGAGTAAATCTGTTTTTATTTTGGTCGAAACTAGTGCCCCCCCCCTCCACGTGTAGAAAAGGAAAAAATAAATCAATCAAATTACGAGAAGCTTCATAAAGTGCTTCTTTAGGGGTTAAACTTCCATTCGTCCATATTTCTAAAAAAAGTATCTCGTGTTTTTCATTTCCATTCCCACAAGAAAAAATACTATAATTTACATTTCGAACAGGCATGGATACAGCATCTATAGGATAACTTCCATCTTGAGAGTTCTTTCTTAGTTCCGTATGATATCCGCAATCTCGCTTGATCTGTAACTCAATACAGAAATCTAGGGGCTCCCTCAAGTTAGCTATAGGTTGTGTCGTATCAACGATTTCTACGGAAGGCGGTAAGATTATATCTTGAGCGGTTATGTATCTAGGACCTTTGACACAAATTGATGCGTCTCTAACTCCATAGAGATTACTTTTCAATACAATTTCTTTCAAATTTAGTAAAATTTCTTGTATGGATTCTTCAATACCCACTATTGTAGAATATTCGTGTGGCGCGTTCCCAAATTTTGCGCGTGTGATACATGTTCCTTCTATTTCTCCAAGTAAAGCTCTTCGCAAGGCAATACCGACAGTATCCGCTTGACCTTTTCTAAGCGGGGACAGAATGAAACGGCCATAATAAAGACGCTTACTATCTACTCTTGATTCAACACACTTCCACTGTAGTGTTTGGTTGGATGCTGTTACCTCCTCTCGAACCATAATAGACTAGTATTATTATTATTTGATCGGTGAATCGTTTATTTCTCTTGAAAGCGGTTTATTTCTTTTACAGACGTCTTTTTTTAGGAGGTCGACACCCATTATGCGGCATAGGTGTTACATCGCGTATACAACTTAACCGTACACCACTTTTAGCAATGGCTCGTAATGCGGCATCTCTTCCGCTACCAGCACCTTTTACCATAACTTCTGCTCGTTGCAAGCCCACTGTACGAATAGCATCTACTGCTGTTCTTTGACCCGCATAGGGTGATGCTTTTCTTGAGCTTTTGAATCCACAAGTACCTGCGGAGGACCAGAAAACCACCCGACCTTGCGGGTCTGTAACAGTTATAATGGTATTGTTGAAACTGGCTTGAACATGAATAACTCCTTTTGTTATTCTACGTGCACTCTTCCGTAAACTAAAACGGGCATTCCTACGCAAACCAATACGTATTTTCTTACGTGAACCTATTTTTGGCATAGCTTTTGTCATATTTTATTATCTCATAAATATGAGTTGGAAATAACAAAAAGAAAAAAAGATACAAAGATATCCGTTTCGGGGTAAAATATATTCTTTACTTGAATTTTTTTATTTTGAATTTGGACATTTCCGTGGGTACTTTATTTTGACTTTTTAGAGGGGAAAGCTTCCTTTTCGAAGGATTACCCCTGTCTTTGTTTATGCTTCGGATTGGAACAAATGACTCTAATTCGCCCACGCCTATGAATCAGGCGACATTTTGTACAAATTTTGCGGACGGAAGCTCGTATTTTCATATTTAGGTACTCCTTTTATGAATTTACTCTTTTGGAAAAAATAAGTCTCTTCATTTAAATTTGGAAACTTGGAATTTATTACCCTAGAAAACCTAATCCTTTGAATCTTTGGTATCCTTCAAATCTTCCGTATCCTTTGAGTTTTCGTTACGCTTCGAATCTTTATGGGGAAGTCTAAAAATTATACGTCCCTTGCTTGAATCATAACGACTTACTTCAATTTTGACCCTATCCCCCATAAGTATTCGTATAGAACTGGACCGGATTTTTCCTGAAATATAGCCCAGGATGATGGTGTCATTTTCTAGCCGAACGCGGAACATTCCGTTGGGTAGGGCTTCCATAACTAAACCTTCGAAAGTTACTTTTGCTTCTCTCGGTTTTTTTTTTTCTCTCCTATTTTTTTTTTCTGTCATATTTTTTTTCTCCTATTTTTTGATTTTTATTTCCAAAATAGGAAGTTCGAGATAGAATTCGTGTACTATAGGCGGGGCCATTACCATATATAACATAAGACTTCTCCCCCGATTCTCTTTAGTCGAGCTTCTCGATCTGTTATTATACCTCTAGAAGTAGAAAGAATAGCAATTCCCATTCCGCCCAAAACCTTAGGAATTCCTTGATAGTTAGCATAAATTCGTAAGCTAGGTCGGCTGATACGCTTTAAAAAGGTTCTAGTTCTATATATTCCCTTTCTAGTCTTTCTCTTTTGATGCCGCAAAGTTGAAACCAAGAAATATCTGTTATTTTCCTGATGTCTTCGAACACTTTCAATAAAACCCTCTCGTAGAAGTATTTTAACAATGTTTTCGGTAATATTTGTAGATACTACTCGAACAGTTCCTTTTTTATTCATGTCCGCGTTTCTTATAGAGGTTAGTAAATCAGCAATAGTATCTTTGCCCATAAGACTCTAATTCTAGGTTCCTCCTTATTTTTCTATAATGAACATGTTTTCTTTTTTCTTTTAATTTTTTTTTAAAGCATATACGTGAAAAACAATCTACTAATTTTTCTTTGATCTATATCTCGTCTACTAGTATTTATAATACTTCAGGAGCTAATGAAACTATTTTAGTAAAATTCAATTCTCTCAATTCCTCGGCAATCGCGCCAAAAACTCGAGTTCCTTTTGGATTTCCTTTTTGATCAATGATAACTGCTGCGTTGTCATCATAGCGTATTATTATACCGTCTTCGCATTTGAATTCTTTACATGTACGTACAATTACAGCTCGAATTACTTCAGATCTTTCTAGAGGCATTTGGGGCACTGCGTCTTTGATTACAGCAACAATAACATCACCAATACGAGCATATCGCTGATTACCAGCAGCTCCTATGACTCGAATACACATCAATTTTCGGGCTCCACTGTTATCTGCTACATTTAAAAGGGTCTGAGGTTGAATCATATTATTTTGATTTCAATTTATTATTTCAATGCAAAAGGAGGAAATCAATATTGTCTATCTATTTATAGAAGGACAAATCTGGGTTTTCAATATTCTTTTTGAGGGTTCGATATCCCTAATCGAAGAAATTGACTTCGTATGGGCATTTTACTGGCAGCTATTTCCATAGCTGCTCTAGCTACAGTTTCGGATACTCCGCTCATTTCATAAAGTATTCGACCCGGTTTAACAACGGCTACCCAATATTCGGGGGATCCCTTTCCAGAGCCCATACGTGTTTCTGTGGGTCTCATTGTAACCGGTTTGTCGGGAAATATACGTACCCATAGTTTTCCACCACGACGTGCATATCGTGTCATTGCTCTTCGCCCTGCTTCTATCTGTCTCGCTGTGATCCAAGCGGGTTCAAGTACTTGAAGAGCGTATCTACCGAAACAAATACAATTGCCTCGATGGGATTTTCCCTTCATTCTTCCTCTATGTTGTTTACGAAATCTAGTTCTTTTGGGGTTATAGTCGATGGTTCTTTCTTAGTTCCATCTCTACTGCAAAACTGGACATGAGAGTTTCTTCTCATCCAGCTCCTCGCGAATAAAATGAGAAAGCATGTAAATTTCTCTAATTCCTAATAAATATTCAAAGATATTACGGATAGATACACATCAATATATAATAGAAAAATATATAGTTAAGAAAGAAGATCTATAATATATTCAAATTCTATATTTGGATATAATGTAATCCTTCTTTTTCTAAGGAATTCCCTTATTTTTACTCTTATTGAATCGTGGTAAAGTATTCTAATGCAATAAAGATTTCGCGGGCGAATTTTTACTCTTTCCTGTCTTATTTGTTAATTTCTAACTTACCAAATAAAGCAATTTTTTTGGTTTGTTCCGCCATCCCACCCAATGAAGTTTTAGGATTCTTTTCAATAAAATCCTATCCAGTCATAGGTTTTGTCGTTCCCACAGCTTCTCCTTTAATGGTTAGGTTTGAATCCTGCAATGGAGCTTCCAAAAAATTTCTTTCCGAGTCAATTTTCTCAGTTTTATTAACACGGGCTACTCCTTATTATTGCTTTAAATTTGTATTTTTTGTTTCAAGTTACGATTTCGAATTCTCTCTTATTTTTATTATTTTAATATATTGTGCTTTATCACATTGCCTTTTATGGTGTAATCCATAGACCATACACATCGGAATCCTATATCTTTCTTATTCTTTTTCCTTCTATCTATCATCCCTCCTTTTATCCACATCCTTTTAGTTTTGCTTCACAACCTAGAATCCTGTTTCTTTTTTAGAGAAAAAAATGCAGTTGCTACAACTATATGATAGATCCGCTCATTTATGATCGATGTATTTATTCACATAGTGACTGTTTCTTAGTTAGGATCTTGATAATACGAAGCAATAGGTTGGTTATTTAGTTAATTTTATAGAATTACTAAGTTTTTTTCTATTTTTAGTAGGGTTCGGTCAATTTTTTCGAATCCCTTTTTTGGCTTTAAAGAAAAAACTAACGAGTCACACACTAAGCATAGCAATTATATTAAAAGATTTAGAAATTTTCATTAAATCTTATAGAAAGAGATATAATTTCTTCTTTTTTTCAGGGATTTCGGGAAAAATAAGGTTCTTTTCTTTTTTATTCTATCACAGGGCAGAATGGGAAGACAAGGTTAGTTATTCTTCTTCTACGAATATCCAAATTTTTACACCTAAAACTCCATAGATAGTTCGAATTGGATAGCAGCAATAATCTATTTTAGCGCGAATTGTTTGAAGGGGAAGTCTACCCTTTTTGATGCATTCGGCACGTGCAATTTCTTTCCCTGCTAGACGACCTGCAATTTGGATTTTTACTCCCTTTATATCTGCTTTTTTAGTTAATTCAATGGCTTTTTTCATTGCCTTTCGGAATGAAACTCTATTTTTTAATTGGAAAGCTATATATTCTGCAAGAATGTTAGGTTGTCTATAAGGCTCTTTAACTTTTTCGATAGCAATATTAAGTCTCTGGTTTACAGAATTCACTTCCTTTTGGAGATCTTTCTCTAATTCTTCGATTGCTCCTTTTTTTTTTAATAAATTGGGGAATCCAATATGGATTATGACGTGGGTTGTGTCAATTTCTTTTTGAATTTCTATATGTGTAATTACTTCGGAACTTGAGTCTGATTCTATTTTTCTATTCGAGCTTTTTTTCCTATTCTTTTGTATATAGTTCTTGATACAATTCCGTATTTTTTTATCTTCCTGTAGACCTTCAGAATAATTTTTTGGTTGTGCGAACCAAAAGGAATGGTGATTTTGGGTTGTACCAAGTCTGAAACCGAGTGGATTTATTTTTTGTCCCATATTTTTCTATTCTATTTTTTTTTTATTGGGAATCGAAATCTTAGATTAATCTAAAGATTTTTTGATTTCTTTACTATATTTAGTACAATTGTTATATGACACATGGTTTTTTTTATAGGATAACCGCGTCCTCGAGCCCGAGGTCTGAATTTTTTCATAATAGTACTTCTACTAACTTCGGCTTTAGTGATGAATAAACTCGCTTTGTCGAAATTCCTATAATGAGTAGCATTTGCTGCTGCCGAATAAACCAACTTTAAGATGGGATAAGATGTTCGATAAGGCATGAGGTTGAGTATCATAACGGTTTCCTCGTAGTAACGCCAGCGAATCTCATCAAGAACTCTTTGTGCTTTGAAAACAGACATATGTATGCGTTTTTGAGCTTTGAAAACCCGTTCGAACTTAAGTAGACGATCGGTTGGAACTTTTCTTGCGAGTTTCCTTAGCTCGTTCTTCTTTTTCTTTATCCTAGGGGTATACTTTACCAATTTGAAACTTGTCATAAATAAGGTTATTACCCGATTACCTTTACTTTATTTTGATATAAAATGGGTTTATTCTGAATCTTTCTATTCTGAATTCAGTTAACGACGAGATTTAGTATCCTTTCTCGCACTTTCATAACTCGTGAAATGCCGAGTAGGCACGAATTCCCCCAATTTGCGACCTACCATCGGATTTGTTATGTAAATAGGTATATGTTCCTTTCCATTATGAATCGCGATTGTATGGCCAACCATTGCGGGTAGAATGCTAGATGCCCGGGACCACGTTACTATTGTTTCTTTCTCCTCCTTCATATTGATCTTTTCGATTTTTGCCAATAAATGACGAGCTACAAAAGGATTCGTTTTTTTTCGTGTCACAGCTGATTACTCCTTTTTTCTTTTTAAAGAGTGGCATCCTATGTCCACTATCTCGATCGAGGTATGGAGGTCAGAATAAATAGAATAATGATGAATGGAAAAAAGAGAAAATCTTTTAGCTGTATAAGGGGCGGATGTAGCCAAGTGGATCAAGGCAGTGGATTGTGAATCCACCATGCGCGGGTTCAATTCCCGTCGTTCGCCCATCGCATTATTGCAAATTCCAAAAATGCAATTTTCCATATTCCTAGTTACGTATTTACTTACGGCGACGAAGAATAAAACTATCACTATATTTTTTCCTTTTCCTAGTTCTTCTTCCAAGCGCAGGATAACCCCAAGGGGTTGTGGGTTTTTTTCTACCAATGGGGGCTTTCCCTTCACCGCCCCCATGGGGGTGGTCCACAGGGTTCATAACTACCCCTCTTACTACGGGGCGTTTACCTAGCCAACACTTAGATCCGGCTCTACCCAAACTTTTTTGGTTCACCCCAACATTACCCACTTGTCCGACTGTTGCTAAGCAGTTTTGGGATACCAAACGGACCTCCCCAGATGGTAATCTTAAAGTGGCCAATTTACCCTCTTTTGCAATCAGTTTCGCTACAGCACCTGCTGCTCTAGCTAATTGCCCACCCCTTCCACGTGTGATTTCTATGTTATGTATGGCCGTGCCTAAGGGCATATCGGTTGAAGTAGATTCTTCTTTTTTCTCAAAAAACCCCTTCCCAAACTGTACAAGCTTCTTCCAAAGCATACGGCTTTCTAGATGTATATGACGATCTCTAGACAGATGGATCTTATATGAATCGTATGATGAAGTACCACATCAGTGGATATATAGAAAAGGAATCCAAATCCGCCGAATCGCTCATGTTATGATCTTCTACATCCTAGGTCTCCGCGTTCCGTCATCTGGCTTATGTTCTTCATGTAGCATTCAGATCGAATGACTCTATGAAATTACGTCGATACTTCCACATATTATGGGTAACGTAGGAGACATCCCTATTTTCACCCGGAGGTCTTAATTACCACTGCTTAGCTTTCAATTCGCCTCTGACCATCAAATTAAATGTGAATAACCCGTCCTCCTCTCTTTGAAACAAGGGGCGCTTCCGGTTCTGTGCGTGCTTCAAACAATTTTGTCTTCTCCATATTACCATATCTCCAGAGTCAATAATTTTCTATGAGGAACTACTGAACTCAATCACTTGCTGCCGTTACTCAACAGTTTTCTGTTGAGGTCTATCCCGTAGAGGTAGTCAAATTGGATCAGTGATCGATTTCTAGGTTTCGTCGTAAACCTAATTGGTTACTTCCAATTACGTAAATCAATAGTTCAAACCGCACTCAAAGGTAGGGCATTTCCCATTGATATAGGAACTTTTGTACCAGAAACAATAGTATCTCCAATTATAGCCCCTCTGGGATGTAAAATATATCTCTTCTCACCATCCCCATAGTGTATGAGACAAATGTATGCATTTCGATTAGGGTCATATTCTATGGTTACGATTCTACCAGATATGTCTTTTTGATTCCGTCGAAAATCGATTTTACGGTATAGGCGCTTATGACCTCCCCCTCTATGCCTTGCGGTAATGATTCCTCTGGCATTACGACCTTTACCACAACGGTGCCGTCCATGGATCAATTTATTTCGTGGATTGGATTTCACTTGCCTGTCTACGGTTCCCTTGCGTGTGCTCGGGATAGGTGTTTTGTATAAATGTTTCGCCGTATTATTAAGTATTCTCCTTTAGTTCTTTTCTCTATCTAGAAGTGGAATAGAATAACCCGGTTGAAGGGTAATGATCATACGTCTGTAATCCATTGTATGTCTCAGAATAGGTCCCATTCTTCTACCCTTTCCGGGTAGTCGATGGCTATTCACAGCTACTACCTTAACACCAAAGAAGAGTTCGACCCAATGCTTTATTTCTGTCTTAGTGAATCCCGATTCGACATTAGAAGTATATTGATTCTTTCCCAATAAACGAAGGCTCTTTTCTGTAAATACTGCGTATTTGATTCCATCCATAAATCGACTTTCCCTCCTATGCTCTGAGTTCCAGTATCGATAAGAATTCGAGTTCTTATTGTTCTTATGTTATGGTATGAATATACCATAACAATTCGTTATGTATGGATGATGGATGAGATTCCATGGATAGAGAGACTGTTCCAATAGACTTATGGAACGTTCCCGTTCGCGTGCATCCAGCAGGAATTGAACCCGCAAATTTACCAATTATGAGTTGGGCGCTTTAACCATTCAGCCATGGATGCTTAA